AAATCTGTTGATAAATGAATTCCAATTTGTTGACTATTACTTATCAAATCGTGCTCTATAATCTGGTTTGATCTTGTAGTCCAAATAATCCCGTACCATGATGTATCCGTAATAGTAGTTATTAGTAAACCAAAAATATTTGTACAAATAAGCAAAGTAAACCCATTCCCAACGGTCCAAAGATTAAAATCTTTGTAATATTCTGAACCATTCATGAACATCACCGCAAATATGATTAAAACATTTACAGCTCCCACGTAAATAAGGAGTTGTGCGGCAGCTACAAAATATGAATTTGATAGAATATATAATAAGGATATAGAAAGAAGAACTAATCCCAGCGAAAAGGCAGAATAAATTGGGTTGGTAAGTAATACTACTCCTATACCTCCTAAGATAAGACCTAATCCCAGAAAGACTAAAAGAAAATCATGTATTGGTCCAGGCAAATCCATTATATGTAAAATAAGAGATAAATAAATTGAAATGTTTTTCATGACCTTATTGAGACCAGACCAGAAAAAATTGTTGATGATTCGTAAGAAATTTCTAATTGAATTAAATCCTAAGAGGTATGAATTAATGTGGGGTACTGTTATTGGACTAATTTTATGTTTTATCTGAATAGAGTAGTTCGAATCTGAAACTATACATTTCGAAATAATGTCAAATCAAATATATTAATTAATTAATTTTCAATTCTTTGAATCCAAATTAAGACGTACTTCTTACCAACCAATCAACAGTTGAGATTTGTAGTTATTCAGACCAAACAAAACGAAAAAACTCATTTCTTTACTGAACCTTAGTGATTCAAAATTTTTCTTTAATCAAGGATTTACTTATTTTTTATTTGAGGAGAATTCAGAATTGTTCGAATTGTATAATCGTCAATTACTGACATTGGTAAACGACCCAGGGCAATTTGATTATAATTCAATTCGTGACGATCATAAGTAGAAAGCTCATATTCTTCAGTCATTGATAAACAATTTGTTGGACAATACTCAACACAGTTACCACAAAATATACAGATTCCGAAATCAATACTGTAATTAAGTAATCGTTTCTTGCGAATATCAGTTTCCAATTTCCAATCAACGACGGGCAGATCTATAGGACATACACGAACACATACTTCACAAGCAATACATTTATCAAATTCAAAATGGATTCGACCGCGGAAACGCTCCACAGCGATTACCTTTTCATAAGGATATTGAATAGTTATGGGTAAACGATTTACGTGGGACAAGGTAATCATGAAACTTTGACCTATGTACCTTGCAGCCCGTACTGTTTGTTGACCATAATTCATGAACCCGGTTATCATAGGGAACATATCGTGAATATATATGAATAATTTTATGTTTGTTTATTTCTCTTATTTCATCCAAGTTGAGAATATAGGATATCATGTTCTTTTACAGTGAAAAGAGTTGGGACGAAGTTGTTAATAATAGATTGCCGAGAGAAATAGGTAAAAGAAATTTCCATCCAAGATTCAATAGCTGGTCCATTCTTAGCCTAGGTAAAGTCCATCTTGTTGTGATAGGAATGAACAAGAACAAATAAGTTTTAGCTAATGTAATAAACATACCAATTGTCGGTTCAAAAACATCATATGTTTTATTTATTTCAAAAAAATAAAAAACAAATATGTACGGAATAGAGATATTCCAACCACCCAAGTAAAGAACTGTTACAAACAATGAAGAAACTAATAGGTTTAGATAGGAAGCAACGTAAAATAAACCAAATTTGATACCTGAGTATTCGGTTTGATACCCTGCTACTAATTCTTCTTCTGCTTCTGGTAAATCAAAGGGTAATCTTTCACATTCTGCTAGGGAAGAAATTAGAAAAATAATAAACCCTATAGGTTGACGCCACAAATTCCATCCCCAAAAACCATATTTTGATTGTGCCTCAACTATATCAACTGTACTTGAACTATTAGATAATCATAGTCGGCGATACCATCACTGTTACCATCGCTATTCCAGAACCGTACATGAGATTTTCACCGCATACGGCTCCTTGAGGACCTTAAATAAATCTAAGGATCGGGTCAATATTATTTTATCTTGATATATTTATAAGATAGATAAGGTGAAAATTTATCATACGATCCCGAATTAGACCAATTTAATTCTGTCTGTTCTGCTTTAATAATTATATAATTATTAAAAAGATAAAAATAAAGTACTTCTGAATTGATCTCATCCTTTAATTTAAAAATTTCAATAATCATTTCAATTTTTCTTTGTTAAGTAATAACTTAATTCTTCAATCAAATACTCTTTGTAATTTGTAAAAATCTAAATCGTCCTTTTCACTTACGAAAAAGAATTATATATACATTAATTCATAAATATTAATTCATAAATTCTGATACGAATTCTCTTTATATAAATTTTGATATAGAAAGGAAAGTATAAAAGTATACAGTAAAGAATAAAAAAGATCTTTTTTTTTCGTTTCTATTCTTCTTTCTCTTTCTGGAAAAAAAGGGGGGAACTTACAAAAAAAAAGTAAAGGATTATTTCGTTTCCAATAGTCATTTATTTAATCGACGAATAGGAGCATACTCTGGATCGGAATCGTCGGGAGTACTGCCTGATCATTTCTACCAACGTAAAGCCCCAATTAATATTCTTTGTATATTATGCAGAAATATTCTTTTACATAATCTCCATTACTAATCCGTTGTGTATCTTGGTGTTTCTAACCATCCACTCGTTTTTGTTCAATCATCCGTTAAGGTAATACATGTATGAGAATACATACAAACGATAGTGAAAACTCAATATGGTTGATCTTTTGAACCCGCTTCAAGTCAGGATGACTAATCACCTAATCTTGGGGCAAACGCTTTCTTATGCTTATGTTTATTTCCGCTCAACTCTTTACTTTAACTCTTATACATAGAAAATGAGACTCAATTTTTTTACTGCGAATTTATATATTATAAAAGCTGTTTTCTTTCACTCATATAACTATCTTGATTTAGTTCATCCATCCAAATAATGAATAAAAAATGAAGATATTTACTCAATTCATTCCGCCTTTTTCCTAGAAAGGAAGAAATAGAGAGGAAGGAATAGAGAACAATTTCTGTCTTAACGAATCACACGTAGAGATATTGATAACACACATAAAGTTAATGGTATTTCATAACTAATCGATTGAGCAGCAGCTCGTAGACCGCCTAAAAAAGAATATTTATTATTTGAACCGTATCCTGACATAAGAAGGCCAATGGGAGCAATACTTGCGATGGCAATCCATAAAAAAACACCGAGATTGAGATCCACTAAAACAAGGTGAGAACCAAAAGGAACTACCGAATAGCTTACTAAAATGGATATGACCGCAATGGATGGTCCGATACTGAATAAACGAGTTTCTCCTCTAGATGGAAAAAGATTTTCTTTGAAAAGTAGCTTTGCTCCATCTGCTAAAGCTTGAAGAACTCCCAAAGGTCCGGCGTATTCAGGTCCAATACGTTGTTGTATCCCTGCGGATATTTCTCTTTCTAACCATACAATTACTAGTACACCTATTGTGATTCCCAATACAGGAGTAAAAATAGGAATAAGGGTCCATATAATTCCATAGGTCTCTTTTAAAAATTCGAATCTAGAAAAAGAATTAATATCTTGTACTTCTGTTGTATCAATTATCATTTTAACGATCAACTTCTCCCATAATGATATCTATGCTACCTAGTATTGTCATAATATCAGCCAATTTCATTCTTTTAACTAACTGAGGAAGAATTTGCAAATTGATAAAACCCGGCGGGCGAATTTTCCATCTCCAAGGAAAACCACTCTGATCCCCTATCAAAAAAATTCCCAATTCTCCCTTTGGGGCTTCAACTCTCACATAGAGTTCTTGTTTCGGCAATTCAAATGTAGGAGAGGGTTTTTTACTAATAAATCGATAGTCAAAATCATTCCATTTTGGATTCCTTTCTCTATCAAAGTACCGGATTTCTAAATTCTCATATGGCCCCCCCGGAATTCCTTCTAGAGCCTGTTGAATAATTTTTATGGATTCTGTCATTTCACCAATTCGGACTAGATAACGAGCTAATGAATCTCCTTCTTTTTGCCACTGTACTTCCCAATCAAATTCGTCGTAACATTCATAATGATCAACTTTACGAAGATCCCATTGTATTCCAGAAGCTCTTAGCATTGGTCCTGATAAACCCCAATTTATTACTTCCTCTCTACCAATAATGCCTACTCCCTCAACTCGTTCTAAAAAAATAGGATTTCGGGTAATAAGTTTTTGATATTCAGTAACTCCTATTAAAAAATAATCGCAAAAATCTAAACATTTATCTATCCAGCCGTGAGGTAAATCAGCCGCTACTCCTCCGATACGAAAATAATTATGCATCATTCTCATACCGGTGGCAGCTTCAAATAGATCATATACTAATTCTCTTTCTCTGAAAATATAGAAGAAAGGAGTCTGCGCCCCAATATCTGCCAGAAAAGGACCAAGCCATAACAAATGAGAAGCTATACGACTCAACTCCAACATAATTGCTCTGATATAGCTGGCTCTTTTAGGCACTTGGATATTTCCCAACAACTCCGGTCCATTTACGGTTATTGCTTCTGTGAACATAGTAGCTAAATAATCCCAACGCGTTACATAAGGCAAATATTGTATAATTGTTCGGTTTTCCGCAATTTTTTCCATTCCTCGGTGTAAATAGCCTAATATTGGTTCACAGTCAATAACATCTTCGCCATCGAGAGTAACGATGAGTCGAAGAACACCATGCATTGATGGGTGGTGGGGACCCATATTTACGATCATGAGATCTTTTCTTGGAGCTGCTATAGTCATAGGTTTTTCTTTTTCCTCGATTCATTCTTTCATGAATTACTGAAAAGCGAAAATAAGTTCATTAAAATAAAAAAGTCAAGATCTAATAAATCAAATAATTCAATAATTCAAAACGCCTCTTCAAATTCAAATTAACGCGTTTTTGATTCCCGAATATCTAACTGATTAATTAATTCTTTATAACGTATTCTATTGTTCTTTGACAAATAAGACAGCATCCTTTGGCGTTTTCCCAAAATTTTACGGAGGCCTCTCTGAGATAAATAGTCTTTTCTGTGCAATTCCAAATGTGAAGAAAGTTTTCGTATCCTATTAGTGAGGCTTAGTATTTGAAATGCAACAGAACCCCTGTTTTCTTCTTTTTCTTCGTGTGAAATAACCGAGATGAATGACTTTTTTACCATAAAATGAAATCTTATCCCCCCCGGCCTTTAGTGCTTTGCTAGATATTTTTATTGATCAATAATAATAATACTATTCATTTTTTTTTTTTTTTATTTGGCATACACAATACAATAATCTTAATTTTGTTAATAATTCCAAATTTTAAAATTGGATTCGAATAGATAAACAAAAAGATAATTGTCTGCATTCACAAAAGATAAAAAAATTATACCTAAAATTTAAAAACTAAGAAGATTTTTGCATCATTTCATTTTTAGATATTGATATGTCATTGAATTAGTATCGTATCGTATATCATAATGAAATGTAAAACAATATAGGGGTGCATCTCTTTGTCTTCATATATGCAATATAGTTCGGGAAATAAAATCAATCCGTATTTTACTTTTTTTCAGTACACGGTTAATTTAATTTTTAAATTGCGGATACATATGTATCCTTACCATACTGAAACGACTGCCATTATTGGTATCAAACCAATAGCGATTCATACAAGCGAAATCTTCTAATCGATAATTAGGCCAAAGAAAGAACTTTAATTTAATTAGTGTATTTGGATTTATTTTGCTTTTATTCAAAACAGGGCTCTTTACCTTATTTTCATTACAAAAAAATGCATTGCTAGACATACCATTTCTATTCCTAGAATAGAAACAAATTAGAATTCTCAATTTTCTACGATGTCTAGGGGATAAAATAATTTCAGGAACAAACAAATCATAATGATTTTTGTCTCTATTTTCAGTCATCTTTTGCTGTTTTGGAATGAATTCATCAAAATTATTCCTATCAACATGTACTTTTTCTCGGTACCTTTGATTAATTGTGTGTTTACTTTTATGAACCAACAAAATACCTATAGTTTGATACATAATAAATTGTCCTTCATTTTTTATAGACAGACGAACTGGTTCGATAAGTAATATTCCCTTTTTAATCAATTTTGTAAGAGTTAAATTTTTCTCAATCATTAGAAGATCCAGATTTATTTCTCTCCTTTGAATAGAGGTTATAGTAATTTCTCTTAGGTTTATCGGTCTAAGCAGGGAACAATATACTTTGATGTTATCGATTATTTTTTTATTTAAAGAATGGTCCCATCTCAATTGAAAAAGCAAATATCTTTTTAATAAGAAATCAAACTCCGCTTCCATGTTGGTCCTGGATTGTTTTTTCTTTTTTTTCATCTTTGATACCGCATAATTTTCTTCAATATCTTTTTCTTGGTTTGAGAGAGTTGATTCAAAATCTGTTTTGATTCCGCATTCTTTTTCTCCTTGATTTTGTTTTTCTAATTCAAGATATTTTTTTTCATTTGAAAATATTGATATAAAAATATCTCTTTTTTTCTTTCCAGTCGTTTTTTTATTTTCACTGGAATTTTCATTTACATTAAGATTTAAAAGGAGAAATTTGATTGGTATGCACCATGGTTTAATCTTATACGAAGTATAAAGTATCAAAAATTCTGGGAAAAACCAAAGTTCGAGATTCGATATGGGACAACTTAGTATTTCTTCATTCATTCTCATCCAATCAAAAAGTTTTTTTTTGGATGGGTTCATTTCTTTATTTTTATGACTCATGGGATAAAAAATATTTTTCTTGTCGATTTTATCAATTATTTGATAATTATTAGCCCTAGTTTTAGTATATTTATTACTGTTGACGTCAGTATCCATATTGATCCAGGCCCTAATATCCGTTTTCTTTTTAAGACAAAAATTTATAATTATCCAATCAAATTTTTTTCTATCCGGATTCTTCTTTATATCTATAATATTATCTTTTACTAGATAATTATTGATAGGGATACCTACCAGCATATTAAAAAATTTTCGTTTATGTTTGTTGTAATTATAAAAAATATCTTGGTTATGATTTACTTCTAATGGTAATCCATAAATAAATGAGTTTTTCTTATCTTCATAATTAATAAAATTATATGATAAAAGATCATATCTATATTTTTTTTTAAGATTTTTTTTTTCGAAGTTAATTAATAGGTTTTTTTCATATGGATCATATTTGTTTAAATGGTTATTTTGAGCTATAGAGCGTTGATTTGCTATATTTCTATATTTTTGTGGTACTAATCTAAACTGAAATAAATTATTTTGATAATAACCCTTTAATAACCAATTTTTACATTGATTTATTTCATAATTGGGGATGTTCTTATGTCTTAATTCGGCATGAAATATTTTTTGTGTTCCAAGAAAATAATCCTTTATTTCATTCTTAAGAAAAAGAAAAGCGCCATTATATTGAAAGATAGGTCTTAATCTTAACTTATATAAATTAAAAAAGTTAAAACCCGGGCTTTGTGATAATTTGTAAAATACATATGCTTGTGACAAATAAGATAAATTACAAAAAGTTTTCAAGTTCTTATTATTAATATTAGAAAGTGACTTTTTTATAGTCGAAATAAACTGCGTTATTTTTTGATTTGTTTTATCACTTCTTTCTTGATTTGTTTCATTATTGTAAATATAGTTGTTATAGAAACTGTTTTTATTAACAATTTTTTTGAATGATTCAAAAAAATTGTTAATAAAAAGTTGTGCATTTATTCTAGGGATATTATTGATAAATAAAAAGATATTTCTATATATTCTTTCAATGAAAAATTTTATAAAATAATTTGATTTACGGATTAGTCGAACATTTCTTCTTTTTAATATTAATAGCTGCAAAATCTTTTTTGGTGATTTCAATCTTTTATCATTATAACTCATTTTGTTAGAACTAATATTTCTATGTGGGCTTATAAATCCTTTTTTGTTGTCTTTTGAAATTTTTTGTATTTGATTTATGGTTGTGTTTGTTCTATTAGTTAGATCTTGTATTTTTTTTTTTGTTAATGAAAAAGTTGTCCAATTTGTAGATTGAATGTTAATGGACGGTTTATGAATTAGCTCGTTTTCGATTATCAAATTTTTTTCTTTTTTGCTTTCACTCAATTCATATAGTTCTCTTTCTCTTAATCCAACTAATAGAATTGGGTTCATTTTTTTTTTTGAAAGTTCTTTTATTATTTTTTTTAGAAATAGAATATTTTTAATAACCCATTTTTTTATTTCTTTTGAAACATTTAGAAAGAATTTTGTTCTTTCTTTTAAAATTATAATAATTTTAAAATATTTCTTTTTTAATTTTATAAGTCTTTTTTTGAGTTCTTTAAAAATAGGTTCAAAAAATGAACGTTGTTTTCTGGGCGAACCAAAAGGAAGTTCAGTTTCCATTCCCCAAACTGTTAAAAAACAAAAATCATTTTGTTGTTCTTTCTTTTTCATTAGATCCTTATAATTGTTTCGTAGCTTAAGCTTAGATTTGTGCCAAGGTTTCAGACGAAAAGGAAATAGGATCTTTATCTGAATACCGTCTATTAACCAGTTTTTCGGAAATTCTTTTTCTGCTAATTGAACGCCATTATAAGTGCAGTTAACATGCACTTCTCTCTTCCAATCCTTTATATCCTCCGACCAGTCAGGAAATTGAAATAATAGTATACGACCAATATTTTTAACTATTATCAATGAGGGTAATATAATATATTTTCTCAGAATTGATTGGGTTACTAACAAAAAACCTCTTATTACTTGAGCAATTACAAACCTATCCCAGGTTTCCGCTATTTCTATACGTACATTCTCCCTTCTTTTTTCTTCTTCTTTATTATTTTCTTTTGATTTTTTATCTCTAGAGTCTGAAATTTTGAATTCTGGGTTTTTCCATAGCCAATGTTGAAATTTTTTTTTCATCGGACCCAACATATCAAAAGAAAAATAAACGTCTTTGTTGATTCTGTCCAAAAAGAGAAGTGAATATACGTTTGCTTGAAAGGTTTTCCAAATAACTGTTTTACGCCTTTGAGCGCGCATTGAGCCTTTGATTATGTATCGACGAAAATCTGATTGTTGTGAATAACGTCTCAAAGCAATGTCCTTTCTTTGATTATTATTATTAGTATCTTGTGAATTATTATTAGTATCTTGTGAATTATTATTAGTATCTTGTGAATTATTATTAGTATCTTGTGAATTATTATTAGTATTGGTATTTTGAAGGTTATGATTAAAAATCACTACACGTTTGTATTTTCTTGAACGAATCTGAGAATCCCTTTCCAAAACTTCTTGCTTTTCTCCTTCCTCGTTTTCTAAATCATTGATTAATTTGTATGACCATTGCGGAATTTTTTTTCTGATTTCTTTTATCCCAATAGCTTGTTTTCTAATTGTTTTATTGTTAGGATACGTTAAAAATCTTTCAAATATAAGTCTTATTTGTTTATCTTCGAGAAATAAATAAAATCTTTTTAAATTTAAACTTGATATTGGTTTTTCATTAAATTCATTGATTAAGTTCAAAAAAAAATTCATTTCTGTTGATAATAATCTTTTCTCAATTCTATCAAATGGTTTTTTTTTTTCTTCAAATTCTAAATAATTAATAAAAAGAAAAAGACCGTGGATCTTATTTATCCAACCTCTTTCTATGTAATTTTGTATCGAAATTTTATCTTCGATTGAAAGTGAAAATCTTTTTTTAATTTGTCCACGATATGCTCCATTCAAGAAAGGATCATATACTTCGGGTAAGTATTCTTTTTTCGTATTATCGTGGCACAATCTAGTTCTTTTTTCTAGTACACCCCAAAAAAGTGATTTACTATCTATATCTATAGCTTTGTCAAGAGCCTTTACTATATTTATAA